GTTAATGTAGCTTAAATCATATAAAGCAAGGCACTGAAAATGCCTAGATGAGTTTTCTACTCCATAAACACATAGGTTTGGTCCTAGCCTTATTATTAATTATCAGCAAGCCTACACATGCAAGTAACCGCATACCAGTGAGAATGCCCTCTAGATATTCCTTACTATACTCGTTATCAACAGGAGCAGGTATCAAGCACGCTAATATAGTATCTCATGACACCTTGCTAAACCACTCCCCCACGGGTTACAGCAGTGACAAAACTTAAGCAATGAACGAAAGTTTGACTAAGTTATACTGATATAATAAGGGTTGGTAAATTTCGTGCCAGCCACCGCGGTCATACGATTAACCCAAATTAATAATTTACGGCGTAAAGTGTGTTTAAGACAAACTACAAATAAAGTTTAATTTTATCTAAGCTGTAAAACGCTCCAGCTAAAAATAAAATAACCTACGAAAGTGACTTTAATACTTCTGAAGCCACGACAGCCAAGACCCAAACTGGGATTAGATACCCCACTATGCTTGGCCCTAAACTTAAGTAATTCAATAATGAACAATATTACTCGCCAGAGGACTACAAGCAATAGCTTAAAACTCAAAGGACTTGGCGGTGCTTTATACCCATCTAGAGGAGCCTGTTCTATAATCGATAAACCCCGTTAAACCTCACCCCCTCTTGCTAATACAACCTATATACCGCCATCCTCAGCAAACCCTATCAAGGCCATAAAGTAAGCACAAACATATGACATAAAAACGTTAGGTCAAGGTGTAGTCTATGAGGCGGAAAGAAATGGGCTACATTTTCTTATAACAGAACAATAATTACAGTAATCTTTATGAAACGAAAGACCAAAGGAGGATTTAGCAGTAAGTTAAGAATAGAGTGCTTAACTGAATAAGGCCATGAAGCGCGCACACACCGCCCGTCACCCTCCTCAAATTCAATCTACCCATTCCCTAATAATAGACCTTAACCTATAAGAGGAGACAAGTCGTAACAAGGTAAGCGTACTGGAAAGTGCGCTTGGAGTATTCAAAGTGTAGCTTAATGTAAAGCACCCGGCTTACACCCAGAAGATTTCACAACAACGTGACCACTTTGAAACTAACCTTAGCCTGACTCCACCCAACTTCACAACAAATTTACTCCCTTTAATCAAAACATTTACCATAATATATAGTAGTATAGGAGATAGAAATTATATTCAGCGCTATAGAGAGCAGTACCGCAAGGGAAAAAATGAAAGAACTAAATTTAAAGTATAAAAAAGCAAAGCTAAACTCTTGTACCTTTTGCATAATGATTTAACTAGAACAATTTGACAAGAAGAACTTTAGTCAAGGAACCCGAAACCAGACGAGCTACTCATAAACAGCTATTATGAGCTCACTCATCTATGTGGCAAAATAGTGAGAAGATTTATAAGTAGAGGTGAAAGGCCTATCGAGCCTGGTGATAGCTGGTTATTCAGAAAAGAATTTTAGTTCAACTTTAAATTAACCTAAAGTGACCTATTAAACCTCATGTTAATTTAAATGTTATTCTAAAGAGGGACAGCTCTTTAGACCAGGCTACAACCTTTAGTATAGAGTAAATAATATCAATACCATAGTTGGCCCAAAAGCAGCCACCAATTAAGAAAGCGTTCAAGCTCAACACATAATAATTACTTGATCCAATAAATATAAATAAACCTCCTACTAACCAACTGGATTAATCTATTATTTTATAGAAGCAATACTGTTAATATGAGTAACAAGAATATTAATTCTCCTAGCATAAGCTTATACCAGACCGGATGCCCACTGGTAATTAACAACCAGATAAAGATACACATTTTACAAGCCCTTTATCTTAAATAACTGTTAACCCAACACAGGCGTGCATTAAGGAAAGATCTAAAAAAGTAAAAGGAACTTGGCAAAACTTAACCCCGCCTGTTTACCAAAAACATCACCTCCAGCCTATTAAATATTGGAGGCACCGCCTGCCCAGTGACACATGTTCAACGGCCGCGGTATCCTGACCGTGCAAAGGTAGCATAATCACTTGTTCTTTAATTAAGGACTTGAATGAATGGCTACACGAGGGTTCAACTGTCTCTTACTTTTAATCAGTGAAATTGACCTTCCCGTGAAGAGGCGGGAATAAATTAATAAGACGAGAAGACCCTATGGAGCTTAAATAATATAATCCAAATAAATATAATCGAATCTAACAAAGACATAAAATAATAATTATCTATGGATTAAAAATTTCGGTTGGGGTGACCTCGGAGCATAACATAACCTCCGAACAATTTTTACTTAGACCTAACCAGTCAAAGTGTATAGACAATATATTAATTGACCCAAACTAGTTTGATCAATGGAACAAGTTACCCTAGGGATAACAGCGCAATCCTATTATAGAGTCCATATCGACAATAGGGTTTACGACCTCGATGTTGGATCAAGACACCCTAATGGTGCAGCCGCTATTAACGGTCCGTTTGTTCAACGGTTAAAGTCTTACGTGATCTGAGTTCAGACCGGAGCAATCCAGGTCGGTTTCTATCTATTTAATTTTTCTCCCAGTACGAAAGGACAAGAGAATAAAGGACCAACTCAAACTTAGTGCCCTAAGCATAATAAATGTAATAAACTCAATCTAATATGCTAATTAATATACTACCCAAGATAAGGGTTGGTTAGGATGGCAGAGCCCGGTAATTGCATAAAACTTAAACCTTTATTATCAGAGGTTCAACTCCTCTTCTTAACACTAATGTTTATAGTCAATTTACTCCTCCTCATTATCCCTATTATTCTAGCCATAGCATTCTTTACCCTAATTGAACGAAAAGTCTTAGGCTATATACAACTCCGAAAAGGGCCCAATATCGTAGGCCCACATGGCTTACTACAACCTTTTGCTGACGCAGTAAAATTATTTATTAAAGAGCCACTACGACCACTAGCCTCTTCCATTTCACTTTACACCATTGCACCAACTCTAGCGCTATCAATTGCACTAATTATGTGAATTCCCATGCCACTCCCACTACCTCTAATCAATATAAATATAGGACTCTTATTTATATTAGCCACATCAAGTCTAGCAGTATATTCAATTCTATGATCTGGATGAGCATCCAATTCAAAATATGCCCTAATCGGAGCCCTACGAGCAGTAGCACAAACAATTTCATATGAAGTAACCCTTGCTATTATTCTCCTGTCAATCATTCTAATGAGTGGATCATTTACCCTTTCTAACCTAATCACAACTCAAGAATATCTATGATTAATTATTCCATCATGACCACTAACCATAATATGGTTCATTTCCACCTTAGCAGAGACAAACCGAGCCCCATTCGATCTGACCGAAGGAGAATCCGAACTAGTATCAGGATTTAACGTTGAGTATGCCGCAGGACCCTTTGCCCTATTTTTTATAGCTGAATATACAAATATTATCATAATAAATGCTTTAACCACAATTATTTTTTTAGGTACACTATACAACCCCTACATACCAGAAACATATACAGCAAACTTCGCCACCAAAACCCTTTTACTAGCTATATTATTTCTATGGGTACGAGCATCTTACCCACGATTTCGATACGATCAACTTATACATTTATTATGAAAAAATTTCCTCCCCTTAACACTATCACTATGCATATGGTATATTTCCCTACCTATCTCAACATCAAGCATTCCCCCACAAATATAGAAACATGTCTGATAAAAGAATTACTTTGATAGAGTAAATAATAGAGGTTTAAATCCTCTTGTTTCTAGAGTAACAGGCATTGAACCTATTCTTAAGGATTCAAAATCCACCGTGCAACCAATATACACCATACTCTATCTACACAGTAAGGTCAGCTAAATAAGCTATCGGGCCCATACCCCGAAAATGTCGGTTTAAACCCTTCCCGTACTAATCAAACCTCTAACCCTCATAATAATTATAACAACAATTTTTACAGGCACTATACTTACAATAATCAGCTCACACTGACTTCTAATTTGAATTGGATTAGAAATTAATATATTATCAGTTATTCCAATTTTAGCAAAAAATCCAAAACCACGGTCCACAGAAGCAGCCACCAAATATTTCCTTACACAAGCAACAGCCTCTATACTACTAATATTTACCATTGTATTTAATGCTATATACTCAGGACAATGAACTATCACTAATATAGATTCTAACAATATATTAATTTCTTTCACAATAATTGTTGCCCTGACAATAAAATTAGGGATAACCCCTTTCCACTTCTGAGTCCCCGAAGTCACACAAGGGGTTTCATTAATAACAGGCATACTATTATTAACATGACAAAAACTAGCCCCTATCTCCATCATAATTCAAATATTCCCTTCAATTAACCACAATATCCTTATATTAATTGCTCTATTATCAGTCCTAGCCGGCGGCTGAGGAGGGCTAAACCAAACTCAACTACGAAAAATCCTAGCATACTCATCAATCGCACATATAGGATGAATAATATCTATTCTTATATTCTGTCCATCCATAACAATATTAAACCTTTTTATTTATCTAATATTAACAATTACTATGTTTATAATACTAAACATAAATATAAACACAACCACTTTAACCTTATCAAACCTATGAAGCAAATTACCAACAATTACTATAATATTTCTAGTTTCCCTATTATCCCTAGGAGGCTTACCCCCTCTTACAGGTTTTCTTCCCAAATGACTTATCATTCAAGAACTTACAAAAAATAATAACGTCATCCTAGCTACAGTAATAGCTATTATAGCACTCCTAAACTTATATTTTTATACACGACTAATTTATTCTACTTCCCTAACCTTATTTCCAACACCCAACAATATCAAAATAAAATGACAATTCAAACTCAAAAAACGATCTTTACTCCTATCACCACTAATTATCCTTTCCACTTTATCTCTTCCACTATCACCAATATTCTCAACCCTAAATTAGAAATTTAGGTTAGATAGACCAAGAGCCTTCAAAGCCCTAAGAAAGTATATTATTACTTAATTTCTGCAAATAAGGACTGCAAGAATCTATCCTACATCAGCTGAATGCAAATCAACTACTTTAATTAAGCTAAGTCCTCACTAGATTGGTGGGCTATAATCCCACGAAACTTTAGTTAACAGCTAAACACCCTAATCAACTGGCTTCAATCTACTTCTCCCGCCGCTCAGGAAAAAAAGGCGGGAGAAGCCCCGGCAGAATTGAAGCTGCTTCTTTGAATTTGCAATTCAATATGAAATTTCACCTCAGAGCTTGGCAAAAAGAGGATTTGACCTCTGTCTTTAGATTTACAGTCTAATGCTTACTCAGCCATTTTACCTTATACTTATGTTCATTAACCGTTGGTTCTATTCAACAAATCACAAAGACATCGGAACCCTTTACCTTCTATTTGGAGCTTGAGCCGGAATAGTAGGAACAGCCCTTAGCCTTCTTATCCGCGCAGAACTTGGTCAACCAGGAGCTCTACTGGGTGACGATCAAATTTATAACGTAATTGTAACTGCTCACGCATTTGTCATAATTTTCTTCATAGTAATACCAATTATAATTGGAGGATTTGGTAACTGGTTAATTCCATTAATAATTGGAGCTCCAGACATAGCATTTCCACGAATAAACAATATAAGTTTTTGACTTTTACCACCATCTTTCCTACTTCTTCTCGCCTCTTCAATAGTAGAAGCAGGTGCAGGTACTGGATGAACAGTATATCCTCCTTTAGCAGGGAATTTAGCCCACGCAGGAGCATCAGTAGACTTAACTATTTTCTCCTTACATCTAGCTGGTGTATCTTCAATTTTAGGGGCTATCAACTTCATTACTACAGTAATTAATATGAAACCTCCAGCCATATCACAATATCAAACCCCTTTATTTGTATGATCAGTAGTAATCACTGCTGTGCTTTTACTTCTATCCTTACCAGTATTGGCAGCAGGAATTACTATGCTCTTAACTGATCGAAATCTCAATACTACTTTCTTTGATCCTGCAGGAGGAGGTGATCCCATCTTATATCAACATTTATTCTGATTCTTCGGACATCCCGAAGTATATATCCTGATCCTTCCAGGCTTTGGCATAATTTCTCATATCGTCACTTACTATTCAAATAAAAAAGAACCATTTGGATATATAGGCATGGTCTGAGCCATAATATCTATTGGCTTCTTAGGGTTTATTGTATGAGCCCACCACATATTTACCGTAGGAATAGACGTCGACACCCGTGCATACTTTACATCTGCCACTATAATTATTGCAATTCCTACCGGTGTTAAAGTTTTTAGCTGACTAGCTACTCTACATGGGGGCAGCATTAAATGATCACCCGCTATATTATGAGCACTAGGATTTATCTTTCTTTTCACAGTTGGAGGCTTAACAGGAATTGTGCTCGCTAATTCATCACTAGACATTGTTCTTCACGATACGTACTACGTAGTAGCTCACTTCCACTATGTACTATCAATAGGAGCAGTATTTGCTATTATAGGGGGCTTCGTACACTGATTTCCTTTATTCTCAGGTTACACTCTAGATGACTCCTGAGCCAAAATTCACTTCGCAATTATATTTGTAGGCGTAAACATAACATTTTTCCCCCAACATTTCTTAGGTTTAGCAGGTATACCTCGACGCTACTCTGACTATCCTGACGCATATACTATATGAAATACAGTTTCATCCATTGGCTCTTTCATCTCTTTAACAGCAGTAATACTAATAATTTTCATAATCTGAGAAGCTTTTTCATCAAAACGTGAAGTTCATATAGTAGACTTAACTCCAACAAACCTAGAATGACTTCATGGCTGTCCCCCACCTTACCATACATTTGAAGAACCTGCCTATGTAAAAGCTTCATTAAGAAAGGAAGGAATTGAACCCCCTATAATTGGTTTCAAGCCAACCACATAACCATTATGACTTTCTCCAATAGAAGATATTAGTAAAATTATTACATAACTTTGTCAAAGTTAATTTATAGGTTAAACCCCTATATATCTTTATGGCATATCCAGCCCAATTAGGTTTCCAAGACGCCGCTTCCCCAATCATGGAAGAACTTATATATTTTCACGATCATACCCTTATGATTGTATTTTTAATTAGCTCATTAGTCCTGTACATCATTTCCCTTATGCTTACCACGGAACTTACTCATACAAGCACTATAGACGCTCAAGAAGTAGAAACAGTATGAACAATTTTACCAGCAGTTATTTTAATTTTTATCGCCCTTCCATCACTACGCATTTTATATATAATGGATGAAATTACAACTCCCTCCCTAACTCTTAAGACTATAGGTCATCAATGATATTGAAGCTATGAATATACCGACTATGAAAGCCTATGCTTTGACTCCTACATAACCCCTCCATTAGAACTCGATCCAGGAGAACTACGATTACTAGAAGTAGATAATCGAGTAGTACTGCCAACAGAAATATCCATTCGCATACTCATCTCTTCAGAAGACGTACTACATTCATGAACTGTACCATCTTTAGGTGTAAAAACAGATGCTATCCCAGGACGCCTAAATCAAGCAACCTTAATGACTTCTCGTCCAGGTATCTATTACGGTCAATGCTCAGAAATCTGTGGTGCAAATCACAGCTTTATACCAATTGTGCTAGAACTAGTTCCACTAAAGCATTTTGAAGAGTGACTACTATCTACACTGTAATATCACTGCGAAGCTAATAAGCATTAACCTTTTAAGTTAAAGATTGAAAGTCCTTAAATCTTTCCACAGTGAAATGCCACAACTAGATACATCAACATGACTAATTACAATCCTATCCATAATCATGACTCTATTTATTATTTTTCAATTAAAAATTTCAAAATTCAATTTTCCCTTAGGTCCTAAATCTAAAAATAACAAAAAATACCAATTTATCAATCCTTGAGAAACAAAATGAACGAAAATTTATTCGCCTCATTCATTATCCCAACAATCGTAGGAATTCCCGTTGTAATTTTTATTATTATATTTCCAAGCATTTTTTTCCATAACCCTTACCGCCTTATTGGTAATCGACTAATATCTTTACAACAATGATTAATTAAATTAGTACTTAAACAAATAATGGCTATACATAGCATCAAAGGGCGAACCTGATCACTTATATTAATATCACTAATTTTATTTATTGGCTCTACAAACCTACTAGGCCTTTTACCCCACTCATTCACCCCTACCACTCAACTGTCTATAAATCTAGGTATAGCTATCCCCCTATGAGCAGCCGCAGTAATTACAGGTTTTCGTCACAAAATAAAAGCATCACTAGCCCATTTCTTACCTCAAGGTACACCCATCCCCCTCATTCCTATACTAATTATTATTGAGACTATTAGTCTTTTTATCCAACCTATGGCTCTAGCCGTTCGACTAACAGCTAATATTACAGCAGGCCACCTACTAATTCATCTAATTGGCGGAGCTACTATAGTACTAACTTCAATCAGCCCAACCGTCTCCTCAATTACATTTATTATCTTAATTCTTCTCACAATCCTTGAATTTGCTGTTGCCCTTATTCAAGCATACGTTTTTACTTTATTAGTAAGCCTCCATTTACATGATAATACCTAATGACCCACCAAACTCACGCCTACCATATAGTTAATCCCAGTCCATGACCTCTTACAGGAGCTTTCTCTGCTCTACTAATAACATCCGGTCTTGCTATGTGATTTCATTTCAACTCAACTACTTTACTGTCATTAAGTATATTAACCAATTTATTAACAATATACCAATGATGACGAGATATTGTACGAGAAGGCACATTTCAAGGACACCATACCTCTACTGTTCAAAAAGGACTACGATATGGAATAATCCTTTTTATTATTTCTGAAATTTTCTTTTTCGCGGGTTTCTTCTGAGCCTTCTACCATTCAAGCTTAGCTCCTACTCCAGAACTAGGTGGTTGCTGACCCCCAACAGGTATTAATCCTCTTAATCCCCTAGAAGTTCCTTTGCTAAATACAGCTGTTCTTTTAGCCTCAGGAGTGACTATTACATGAGCTCATCACAGTTTAATAGAAGGTGATCGCACAAGTATACTACAATCCTTGCTTATCACCATTATTTTAGGCATTTATTTTACACTCTTACAAGCCTCAGAATATTTCGAAACACCATTTACGATTTCAGATGGAGTATATGGCTCAACATTTTTTATAGCAACAGGATTTCACGGATTACATGTTATTATTGGATCCACCTTCCTTACCACTTGCTTTTTTCGTCAATTAAAATTTCACTTTACTTCTAGTCATCACTTCGGCTTTGAAGCCGCGGCTTGATATTGACATTTTGTAGATGTAGTCTGACTGTTCCTTTATGTATCAATCTACTGATGAGGATCATATTCTTTTAGTATTAATTAGTACAGTTGACTTCCAATCAATTAGATTCGGCACAAACCCGAAAAAGAATAATTAATCTCCCATTAACTCTTATAATTGACATTATTTTAGTCCTAGTACTTGTTACAGTCGCATTCTGATTACCCCAATTAAATATATATGCAGAAAAAAATAACCCCTATGAATGCGGTTTCGACCCTATAGGATCTGCTCGTTTACCATTCTCCATAAAATTTTTCCTGGTAGCAATTACATTCCTTCTATTTGACCTAGAAATTGCGCTCCTCCTACCACTTCCATGAGCATCCCAATCAAACAATCTTAAAATTACAGTAACAATAGCCCTCATACTAATTATCATTTTGGCATTAGGTCTCATTTATGAATGATCACAAAAAGGATTAGAATGAGAAGAGTAAAATGGTAATTAGTTTAAATTAAAATAACTGATTTCGACTCATTAGATTATGAAAAATCATAATTACCAACGTGCCATCAATCTCCATTAACATTAACTTAGCTTTTGCTGCCGCCCTGCTAGGCATACTAATATTTCGTTCCCACATAATATCATCCCTACTATGTTTAGAAGGCATAATATTATCAATATTTACTTTAAGTACCCTAATCATCCTAAATCTACAATTCACAATATCTTTTACTATACCCATTTTACTATTGGTTTTCGCAGCCTGTGAAGCTGCCATCGGCTTAGCCCTATTAGTTATAGTATCAAACAACTATGGCCTAGACTATATTCAAAATCTTAACCTCCTCCAATGCTAAAAATCATTATACCAACAATCATATTATTTCCAATAATCTGATATTCCAACAGTACCATAATCTGAATTAACATAACTTCCTATAGTCTAATAATTAGTCTTATAACCCTGCCCTTATTAAATCAAACTGAAAATAACAGCAATAACTTCTCACTTATATTTTTCTCTGACTCATTATCCTCACCCCTTCTAATATTAACAGTATGACTACTCCCACTAATAATTATAGCTAGTCAACACCATCTTACAAAAGAATCTTTAATACGAAAAAAATTATACCTATCTATACTAACTTTCTTACAAATATTTCTAATTATAACATTTACAGCCACCGAACTAATCTTATTCTATATTCTTTTTGAATCCACATTAATCCCAACCCTTGTCATTATTACCCGATGAGGTAACCAAACAGAACGACTAAACGCAGGTCTATACTTCCTATTCTATACTCTCATCGGATCCTTGCCATTATTAGTAGCACTAATTTATGTCCAAAATTCCCTAGGATCACTAAATTACTTAGTAATAAACATATGATCTCAAGATATATCTGGTTTATGATCTAGTAATTTACTATGATTAGCATGTATTATGGCATTTATAGTTAAAATACCTTTATATGGCCTACACCTATGACTACCCAAAGCACACGTAGAAGCTCCCATTGCCGGGTCTATAGTCCTTGCAGCCGTATTACTAAAATTAGGCGGTTATGGTATATTACGCCTCACCATAATTTTAAACCCAACAACAAAAATCATAGCATACCCTTTTATTATATTATGTCTATGAGGTATAATTATAACTAGCTCAATTTGCTTACGACAAACAGACCTAAAATCATTAATCGCTTATTCATCAGTCAGCCACATAGCATTAGTCATTGTAGCAATCCTCATACAAACACCATGAAGTTTTATAGGCGCTACAGCCCTTATAATTGCACATGGATTAACATCATCAATACTGTTCTGTCTTGCAAATTCAAACTACGAACGCATTCACAGCCGAACAATACTATTAGCACGAGGACTTCAGGCCTTCCTACCTCTAATAGCCACCTGATGATTACTAGCCAACCTAACTAATCTGGCCCTACCCCCGTCCATTAATCTAATTGGAGAACTCTTCGTAATTATAGCATCTTTTTCATGATCAAATCTTACAATTATCATAACAGGGTTTAACATACTTATCACTGCCCTTTATTCTCTCTATATACTTACCATAACACAACGAGGTAAATTTACATATCACATCCATAATATTAAACCCTCATACACACGAGAAAATACCTTAATATCTATACATATATTGCCCCTTATTATATTAACCTTTAACCCCAAAATTATTATAGGATTAACATATTGTAAATATAGTTTAAACAAAACACTAGATTGTGAATCTAATAATGAAGACTTAACTCCTTCTATTTACCAAAAGAGAGTGCAATAATAGAACTGCTAATTCTATTTTCCATATATAAAAATATGGCTCCCTTGACTTTTAAAGGATAGGAGTTATCCGTTGGTCTTAGGAGCCAAAAAATTGGTGCAACTCCAAGTAAAAGTAATAAACTTATTCACCTCATTTATATTAATCACATTAATTATTCTCTCTTTACCTTTAATAACCAACACATTAAATATTCACAAAAGCATATCCTACACACTATATGTAAAGCTATCAATCGCATGTGCATTCATTACTAGCACTATCCCTACAACATTATTTATTTTTTCAGGACAAGAAGCAATCATTTCCAACTGACATTGAATAATTATCCAAACCCTGAAATTAACACTCAGCTTCAAATTAGACTATTTCTCAATACTATTTATTCCAGTGGCATTATTTGTTACTTGATCAATTATAGAATTCTCAATATGATATATACACGCCGACCCTAATATTAATCAATTCTTCAAATATTTACTTATATTCCTTATCACTATACTTATTTTAGTAACCGCTAACAACTTATTTCAATTATTTATTGGGTGAGAAGGCGTAGGAATTATGTCCTTTCTACTAATCGGATGGTGGTATGGACGAACAGACGCTAATACAGCAGCTCTTCAAGCAATTCTATACAATCGTATTGGAGACATTGGTTTTATTCTAACTATAGCTTGGTTTCTTATATACTCCAATTCATGAGAATTTCAACAATTATTTATATTAGATAATAACCTAAGTATACTACCACTAATCGGTTTACTTATTGCAGCCACAGGAAAATCAGCCCAATTTGGCTTACATCCTTGACTTCCTTCAGCAATAGAAGGACCAACCCCCGTTTCAGCCCTACTTCACTCCAGCACTATAGTAGTTGCAGGCATCTTCCTCCTAATCCGATTTCACCCTTTAATAGAAAATAATAATAGTATTCAAACACTAATACTATGTTTAGGTGCTATCACAACACTATTCACAGCAATCTGTGCCCTAACACAAAATGATATTAAAAAAATTGTAGCCTTTTCCACCTCAAGTCAATTAGGGTTAATAATAGTTACCATAGGAATCAACCAACCATACCTAGCTTTCTTACATATTTGTAATCATGCTTTCTTCAAAGCAATACTATTTATGTGCTCCGGCTCTATTATCCATAGCCTAAATGATGAACAAGACATTCGAAAAATAGGAGGATTATTCAAAGCCATACCATTTACCTCATCTTCTCTTATTATCGGAAGCCTAGCCCTTACAGGCATACCCTTTCTCACAGGTTTTTACTCAAAAGACTTAATCATTGAAACAGCAAATACTTCTAACACCAACGCCTGAGCCCTCATTATCACACTCATTGCTACATCCCTAACAGCCGTTTACAGTACCCGAATTATCTTCTACGCACTACTAGGGCAACCACGATTTACTTCCATATCAATTGTTAACGAAAATAATCCCCTATTAATTAATCCTATTAAACGCTTAATAATCGGTAGTATTTTCGCTGGATTTTTCCTATTTTTTAACATTTTACCCACAAACATCCCTCAAATGACAATACCCACATACTTAAAATTAATGGCCATAATGGTGACCCTCTTAGGTTTTATATTAGCAATAGAATTAAATATCATAACAAATAACCTCAAACTAAACATACCCTCAGATATGTTTAAATTCTCAAACATACTAGGATTTTTCCCAACAATTATACACCGCCCAATTCCATTACTAAATTTATACATTAGCCAAAACACAGCCTCATCCCTATTGGATCTCATTTGATTAGAAAAAACCATACCAAAAATTGTATCCAAAACACAAATAGCACTCTCTACTACAATCTCAAACCAGAAAGGTCTAATTAAATTATATTTTATATCATTTATTGCCTCTGCACTTATAATATTCTTACTTATTTCCTAATTACTTTCCCCGAATAATCTCAATTACAATTAATACACTAACAAATAAAGCTCAACCAGCAGCCACCATTAATCAACTAGCATAACTATAAAGTGCTGATACACCCAAAGAATCCTCACGAATAACACTATATCCCTTATCCATAAACATAATCCAATCCTCTAAACTATTAAAACCAACTACTATTTCCATCCCATCATGCTCCAACAACCAAACCATTAATAATGATTCTATTAAAATTCCCGATAATAAAGCACCTCAAATAACAATACTAGATCCTCAAGTCTCAGGGTATTCTTCAGTAGCTATAGCCGTAGTATAACCAAATACCACAAGCATTCCGCCCAAATAAATTAAAAATACTATTAACCCCATAAAAGAAACCCCAAAACCTATAATAATACTACAACCCACCGCCCCACTAACAATAAGTCCAACACCCCCATAAATAGGTGAAGGTTTTGAAGAAAAACTTATAAAACCCAAAACAAAAATAGTGCTCAATAAAAAAATAGTATATGCCATAGTTTTTACATGGACTCTAACCATGACTAATGACATGAAAAACCATCGTTGTATTTCAACTATAAAAACTTCTAATGACCAACATCCGAAAAACCCACCCTTTAATAAAAATTATAAACAGCTCATTTATTGACCTTCCAGCACCATCTAACATCTCTTCTTGGTGAAATTTTGGTTCCCTCTTAGGAGCTTGCCTAGCCATTCAAATTATTACAGGCTTATTCCTAGCAATACACTATACAGCAGATACAACAACTGCATTCTCCTCTGTAACACACATCTGCCGAGACGTAAACCAAGGCTGAATCATTCGCTACTTACACGCCAACGGAGCATCTATATTTTTCCTATGCCTCTTCCTTCACGTAGGACGAGGTATATACTACGGATCTTTTACACTATCTGAAACCTGAAATATCGGCATTATCTTACTATTTACAGTAATAGCAACTGCTTTCATAGGGTATGTCCTTCCATGAGGACAAATATCGTTCTGAGGCGCAACAGTAATTACTAATCTACTATCAGCAATCCCCTACATTGGTACTGATCTAGTAGAATGAATCTGAGGTGGCTTCTCTGTTGACAAAGCCACACTTACCCGATTCTTCGCATTTCACTTCATTCTACCATTTATCATTTCAGCCCTAGTATTAGTCCACCTTCTCTTTCTCCACGAAACTGGATCCAACAACCCATTAGGCACTTCATCAGAATCAGATAAAATTCCATTCCACCCTTATTATACAGTTAAAGATTTACTAGGATTAATATTTCTTCTATTAACTCTTACAATCTTAGTACTTTTCTCACCTGACCTGTTAGGCGACCCCGACAACTATATACCAGCTAATCCACTTAGCACTCCTCCCCATATCAAACCAGAATGATATTTCCTTTTCGCCTATGCTATTCTACGATCCATTCCTAATAAACTAGGAGGGGTTTTAGCTCTAATCATATCAATCTTAATTCTCGCAATCATCCCAATTCTACAAACCGCCAAACAACGTAGCATAATATTTCGACCACTTAGCCAAATTATATTCTGAATTTTAACAGCAGACCTATTTACCCTTACATGAATCGGTGGTCAACCCGTTGAACATCCTTTCGTAACTATTGGACAAGTAGCCTCCATTCTATACTTTTCTCTAATCCTTATTATTATACCAACTGCAAGCCTTATCGAAAACAAGATACTTAAATGAAGAGCCCCTGTAGTATATTTAATACTTTGGTCTTGTAAACCAAAAATGGAGGTCATTCTCCCTAGGGTAACCTCAAGGAAGAAACTATAAGCTTCACCTTCAACACCCAAAGCTGAAATTCTAATTAAACTATTCCCTGAATAAATATACACACCTATTTTCCTCAAAATAATTCCATCATTATGTACTTCGTGCATTATGTGCCTTACCCCATTCATAATTCACCCATACATACTAATATAACAGTACATAACACATACATATGTATATCGTACATACATTTCCTGTCCACATGAATATCAAGCAAGTACATGAACCTACAAACGTACATAAAACATATAATGATAAATCACATCAATGTTCTAACCATACGGATATCCCAAACACATATAAACCTACCAGCGTACATAAAACATTAATACATTGATCGTACATAGTACATTCATAATATTAATCGTACATTAGCGCATTAAGTCACGATAAGTCCTTGTCACCATGACTATCCCCTTCCATCGTTTAGTAGCTTAATCTACCATCCTCCGTGAAACCAGCAACCCGCCCACCAATGCCCCTCTTCTCGCTCCGGGCCCATAAAACGTGGGGGTGACTAACCTGAAACTATACCTGGCATCTGGTTCTTACTTCAGGGCCATAACAATATACCCGCTCATTCGTTCCCCTTAAATAAGACATCTCGATGGATTAGTTACCAATTAACCCGTGACACTGGCATAACTGATCTGTCAGGCCTCTGGTATTTTTTAATTTTCGGGGATGCTTGGACTCAACATGGCCTACGCCGGCCTGCGCCCGGTCCATTGATTGTAGCTGGACATAACGTGTACCTCCTCCACCCGCATAATTATCACCTAGACTAGAACTCCATGCTTGTAAGACATAACTCACTACCTGTACATCAATAATCATCCATGTAAGACTAATTAATTCATGCTCGAAGGACATAACCAATTTTAGAATGCTTATATGTACGATACGCACATATATACGCAGACATGTGCCTACGTACGTGTACGTGTACGTGTACGTGTACGTGTACGTGTACGTGTACGTGTACGTGTACGTGTACGTGTACGTGTACGTGTACGTGTACGTGTACGTGTACGTGTACGTGTACGTGTACGTGTACGTGTACGTGTACGTGTACGTGTACGTGTACGTGTACGTGTACGTGTACGTGTACGTGTACGTGTACGTGTAATATCCAAACATTCTTTACGCAAACCCCCCTTACCCCCCATTTTAAAATTTCACAGCTTTAGTACTATTTATTCTCGCCAAACCCCAAAAACAAGAACCTACTATGCTATTACTCATTTAAAACTAAAACATGTACTTAATCACTTAAATAGTACAATCAATCAACGAAAATTACTCCGTACAAAATACCAATTACCCTAGCTGATACTAATATAATACCCATAAGCCCCACCTACCCGTAAGGCTATAATGCT